TAGTAGTTCTATATTAGTCATTTGAAGGTCTTTTTAATAGCCGAAAAGAAAAATATATTCTCTAGTTTATCTGGATATTTATTATTTATCCATACGAAATACCAGACGAAATAGAACGATTTTAGAAGGGATATAATGAAATTTTGTGATTGGTCCTTTCTAGAGAAACGATCCTTTTATTTGACTGATAGATACAACAAATAATTAATTATAACAAATGTATGATTATACCAAATATAAAAAATTCTAAAAACTAAATTAAAAACTAAATAATATTAAATAATATATAGTAATTAAAGCAATTAATAAATTCGAATAAACTCAAAAAAGTGTTCTTATTCGAAACGCCTTGTGATCTTCAACCAATTCTGCGCTTCAATATAATTACCCGGAGTAAGCGTTAGAGCTTGTTTCCAATATTCGGCAGCTTGATCGAACCAAGCCTCCGCAATTTCAGAATCTCCTTGTCGAATGGCCTGTTCTCCCCGGTCGGAATAGGGGGTAAATTCCTTCCCTTAGAACCGTACTTGAGAGTTTCCGACCTCATACGGCTCAACGGTCAAGTTCTTTTGGTGTCCTTTTTTTAATCTACCATAGCTAATTGAATGAGATTTCTCATGGATCTATTCCATTTTTTCTCTCGAGTTAACCAAAAGAAAAAGAGGTTATGAGTTTCAAACTTGAATTTTGCTTACTAATTTAATTAGTTTTATCTTTTTTCCCGCCTTCATAAACTTCATAAAGTAGAGGCATTTCCACTATCATTAGTGTTTTCTAAAAAGGTAACTATCTCGGTTTAATATCTAAATTTATATATTTATTATAGAATCCTTGAAAAAGACTTTCCTTTAGAAGAAGGAAAAGGCTTACTATCTTTGGGATCTGATGCTACACCGCTGCTCAATACCTTAGGGGATCAACTATATTACATAAGTTGATTCCTAACTTTTATTTCATATCATGACATAAATAAGCAGTTCTTATTGTATCGGCCCAAAACCTCGCGAATAAATCTTTACGGTGCTTCCTCTATCAATTGGATCCTTTATCCATCGAATAAAGTATCGAGGCATACCTATTTCTTCATATTCATACTTCAAATTTTATGAAGTTTATTTCTTTGCTACAGCTGATAAAAATCGTTGTTTTAGACGATACATATGTAGAAAGCCTATTTTTTTTTTCTAGTATTTATTAAGAAACTAAATTTGCTCTTTTTTCCCTTTTTATTTCTATAGTGGAGATAGTCGCACGTAATGACAGATCACGGCCATATTATTAAAGGCTTGTGGTAAGAATGGGTTTCGCTCTAGTGCACGAAAATAATATTCCAAAGCTTTTGTATGTTCTCCGTTTCTTGTGTGGATAAGGCCTATGTTATAGAGTATATAACTTCGATCATAGGGATCAATTTCTAGTCGCATAGCTTCATAATAATTCTGTAAAGCTTCCGCATAATTTCCTTCGGATTGAGCCGACATTCGTTACGGTCGTCATTCGATTCAAAAAATCTCCGTTTCAGAACCGTACATGAGATTTTCATCTCATACGGCTCCTCCTTTATGTACATAATGAGACTAATACATGGAATAAAAAAAGTTAAAATATTCTCATTATAAACTGAACGGGGCTGGTGTTTTTACAAGAAATCTCTAACCAACCCTCTTGTAAAAGCTCTTTCCTTAACATCAATTATGTTGATACTAGATAAAAAAAGGGTGACTCCAGCAATTTATTTGTCTTAAGCGCCGCTTAATTTTCAGGAATTAGTCACTTCAACAGTTTTCGATGGTTATACGGGTATCCAAAACACGAACGAGATGGGTGCTTGTTGTCCCAACCATTCTTGTTAATCCCGATCCTGATAAGGAAAAGGGATAATTTATACCAAAGTTTTCCTTTTGTTGATTCCGAGGAGTAGTGCCTCTTCCTCTATGCCTCCTATTGGTACTAGTGAAGTAGGTTTGACCTAACACAACCATAGGTGTAACCTTTCGCTCAATACTCTTAATCAACAATTGAAGCATTTGAGGTTGCATTAATCGGGGATACACGACAGAAGGGCTTGTTTTATTTACAAACTTCACCTTCAACAAGCGTAGATTTATTTCAAATAATTTTTTTCTTTATATCCCGAATAATATAATTATTATGCGACTTTCTCCTAAGAACGTTAAAAAATATAAATAACTAAATTAAAATTAAATTCTAAAAATTAAAGAAAAGTATAAAATAACTAAATCAAAATAATCAAATCGCACCATCTCTGTAATAAGCGAATGCCTCTTTCTCGCCCGAAGTTGTCGGAATTATTCGTAATAAGATATTGGCTACAATCGAAAAGGTCTTATCAATAAAATTTCCATTTATTCGAGATCTAGACATAGACAGAAATTCATTCTATAATTTCTTTTAATTACCTTCGTGAGAAAATAATCCCACAACCAGCGGAATTTGACAGTACGAAATAACATAAAAACAGACTCAGTAAAATTAAACTTCTACTCAAATTGTTTCCTTTTTGCAGGAATCAATAAAAACTAATAAATATTTGAAGACGATTAGATTTCATCCAAATGTAAATCTAATAGTATTAAGAATATCGGAAAATATTCCGATTTCGTCAAAGTTGAAGAATCAACGAATTTATTCTAATCTGTAGGATAATTCGAGAAGTTTTGATTAAATTATGATTATGATCCAAAGAGGAGAAAGAATCGAATAATCGCTCTATGATGTATGAAAATAGAATAACCGTTCGTTTTGTGTTGTGTATATAACGGGTAATACGCTATACAATCAAACATAAAAATTACGGGGGCCCTTCATGAAGTTAGAATAAATCTATGGGATAAGAAGTTAGGATAAGGCGTTCTTGTTGAAAGATCTAAAATGGGAAAAGTAATTTTATAATTTTTATGAAAATAGAATAATGGTCTAAACTAAATAGAATGATGATCTAAAGGTAGCCATTAAAGATAGTCTAAAAAAAAAGGATCAATCGGTGGAGTTGTTCCAATTAAGTGATTTAATCCGGTCTAAAAATTCGAAAATAAAATCGGGAGTACCATCTTCGTAAACATGAATAGATACCTTTACTTATTGTTTTTAACAGTTTGTCCCACAAAATTATCTCATCTCCCCAGCCTCGACTAAGGGTTTGACAAAGTTTTTCTATTTTTTTTTAGTTAAAATAGAGTGTACGCATTTATCCAAAAACCTAATATGAATCACTATTCACTCGATTTATTAAACTTTATCATTATGTAGGAGAGATGGCCGAGTGGTTCAAGGCGTAGCATTGGAACTGCTATGTAGGCTTTTGTTTACCGAGGGTTCGAATCCCTCTCTTTCCATACCCCTCCTTCACCTAATTCACCAATGTTAATGTTATTGACCGCAATATCTCAAATCAAATAACAATGGACACCATTCTTCCAAGAGTTAGGGCTTTCTTTGATATGGTTTCGATATTCCTAATCCCAATTTATGTAATATGTAAAATACTAGAAAGAAAGGACAAGGAATTAAAATATCCCTATCAATCTATGATACATGAATGGGAAAAAAAATCCTCGGATAAAAAAAATCCCTTGCCTCGCGACTCTTTATATGAGTGTAAAGGGAGGACAAAATTGTCCGAATCCTTCTTATTTTAGTTAGGTTTAAGTCTGACGAGAATAATATTCTACAACTAGCAATTCATTTATTTTCAAACCGAACGATTTACTATCTAGTATTTCATTGACTGATCCTTTATATTGGAATGGGTGAAGAGTCAAATGTTTTGGCAATTCCTCATGGGAAGATGAATCAAGATAATTTTGAACCAGAGACTTAGATTTTTGTTCATCTCTCACTGTAATAATATCGCGGGGTTTGCAGCGATAACTTGGTATATCTACTATACCACCATTAACTAAAATATGTCTATGGTTAACCAATTGGCGGGCTTGAGGAATAGTCAAAGCTATACCTAATCGAAAAAGGATGTTATCCAACCGCATTTCAAGCAATTGTAGTAAAACTTGACCTGTTGACCCTTTTGCTTTTCCGGCGATATGAACATATTTAAGTAATTGTTGTTCTGTAAGACCATAATGAAAGCGCAATTTTTGTTTTTCTTCTAAACGAATACGATATTGAGATTTTTTACCAGGGCGTAATTGGTTTCTAAGATCGTTTCCAGCTCTAGGCTTTTTAGTAGTTAGTCCCGGTAAAGCCCCCAGACGACGTATTTTTTTGAAACGAGGTCCTCTGTAACGCGACATAAAGACTCCTTTATGAAGTTGCATAAACCTAAATGAAATTAAACTAAACTAAATGATAAATAGAAAAATTTAAAATAGAATTTAAATTTTAAATTAAATAATAAATTAATCGAAATTTATTGAAATATTGTACTACAAAGAATAATTCGAAAGAATAATTTGATGAATTGTATCAATATCCCGGCCTTAATATATTATCTAATATATACTTTATCGTATTAATATTAAATATAAAAATTTATCTAATTTAAAACTATTAAATACTAAAAAATCTTTAATAATATTATATTAAAATAATAAGAATATAAAAATAAATAAAATGAAAATAAAGTTAAGGGTTCTTTTCTTGATTGATTTGGTCTACATAGATCAAACTCCTCCAATTTTTTTTAATTGGAAGTTCTTATGAGATAATAGAAGGGTACCCTTTGGGAAAAGGAGAAGAAGCCTTTTCAATTTCTTTGATTTCACATTATCAACTATGGAAAAAATAAAAATCAAACAGATGGAGAAAAGCCAGCTATCGGAGTCGAACCGATGACCATCGCATTACAAATGCGATGCTCTAACCTCTGAGCTAAGCGGGCTCGCATAACATAAATTCTACACACATAGGAATTTAGTAAACTACTGGAATCTTAGCTATTAACTCTTCATATAACAATTAATATAGCAATATATAATTTCGATCTATTTATCTTATCAAATATATGATTATCAATAATCAAT